TCCTAAGGGCTACAATTGTACCCTAATCAACCGACTTTATCGAGAAAGATTACTTTTTTTAGGACAAGCAGTTGATAGCGAGATCTCAAATCAACTTATCGGTCTTATGATATATCTCAGTATTGAAGATGATAACAAAGATCTGTATTTGTTTATAAACTCTCCCGGCGGATGGGTAATACCTGGAATAGCGATTTATGATACTATGCAATTTGTACGACCAGATGTCCATACAATATGCATGGGGTTAGCTGCTTCAATGGGATCTTTTATCCTGGTCGGAGGAGAAATTACCAAACGTCTAGCATTCCCTCACGCTTGGCGCCAATGAGGTTTTTATTTAAGAGAAAAAAGAAGACTATGCCTTCGCCCTATGAAATATGAATATATATTTAAGTAATAATAGCATGGCACTTCGAATTCGATATGATAAATTTTTGCATTCTTTTTTCAAAACATTAGATTATGTATCGAGAGAGTAGTATGGGAGAAAGGGTATTTCCGATTTTCTCTTATTTATCGGGAGTCCAGCTCAGCGTCACAAACCCTTTTTGTTCACACCGGAAGGCTCTTAACAATATTTATGTTATGCAAGGAGTGCGAAAAAAAACAAGATTTTTTCTTTGATCGGCTCAAAAAGAAACTTTGGGATTGCTGAATCACAGACAAAAAACAATAAAAATTAATATAAATATATAAGGCAACGGAGCCATCGTAGTATTTTTTAACTATTCCAAAAGCAAAAGGAAGGGTGGCAATTTGATCATTTAACCCATCTGGGTCTGGTATATTTTACTTTTCTCTTTCTTTCTTGAATGGAGGGTAAAGGTCAATTTTATTGTAAAGCCGTATGCATATGCAATGCACCAAAGATGCCCGTACGGTTGTTCAATTCTATCTTTTTCCTATTAGTCTTTATCTTTCTTTTCTCTTCGCTTCATCATGCGAGATAGAGGAACTTTTTATTATGTTATATCATCAGGGTAATGATCCATCAACCTGCTAGTTCGTTTTATGAGGCACAAACGGGAGAATTTATCCTGGAAGCGGAAGAATTGCTGAAACTGCGCGAAACCCTCACAAGGGTTTATGTACAAAGAACAGGCAAACCCTTATGGGTTGTATCCGAAGACATGGAAAGAGATGTTTTTATGTCAGCAACAGAAGCGCAAGCTTATGGAATTGTTGATCTTGTAGCGGTTGAATGAAAATAAGACGGATTTCACATTTATCTATGAGTTTACTATTCTATTAAATGGAAGTAATTCCTAATTATCCGGTTAGGATCAATCTAAACCAGCCCATTATGTATACAATTCAGCATGCCAACTATTAAACAACTTATTAGAAATACAAGACAGCCAATCAGAAATGTCACGAAATCCCCCGCTCTTCGGGGATGCCCTCAACGTCGAGGAACGTGTACTCGGGTGTATGTGCGACTCGTTTAGATCATATCATGAGCTGGTACAAAAGCAAGAAAACAAACTTTCCAGTATCAATGATCAGTACCGGTGAATAGGATAGAATGTAAGAAGGGATTCCATTCACTATCTAAAAATAATCAAAGTTATCATATTCCTACATTGTGTATAAATTTTATGGTTTCCGTTGGTGCAAATCCAATCACCTCAATTTAAGATGAGAAGCAATTCTCCATTGGTAGCAAATGGTTATCCATTAAGCGGAGGAAATCTTATTTCTATTTAAAAAGCATAAAGATTAAGCTCCTACTCTGGCAAGAACGGACTAAGAGGGTCAGCTACCCAGCTAACTTTCAGAATTAAATACCGTTACTGTATAGGTAGATCTCATTGTGAAAGGACTATTACTGAATAATTCATGGGTAGAGCCAAAAAGGGTGAACTATACAAGTTACCAATAACGTTGATTAAATGAAGTAAAGGCTCCGGTGTATAGAGAAGACCTCACCGTTTAAGAAGTCACCATAGAAACGAAGGAACCCGCTATTTCTTTATCCATTTATATTTTCTATTTTTGACATCTATAACAGAATATAATTTCTTATTTCGCTGAAATGCCTAAAAAAAAAAAGAAAAAATCGCGGTCAGGAAGGTTATAGTAGCCAAAGCCATTGGAATTTTTATTTTATACATTGGAAAAATCCGTTTTGTTATTAATAGATTAGGAAAGGGGAAAAGAATAACTGAAAGAAAAGAAATAAATTAGTTATTCGTGAAAGTTTCATCTATTCAATGACTAGAATTAGACGGGGATATATAGCTCGGAGACGTAGAACAAAAATTCGTTTATTTGCATCAAGCTTTCGAGGGGCCCATTCAAGACTTACTCGAACTATTACTCAACAGAAAATAAGAGCTTTGGTTTCGGCTCATCGGGATCGGGGCAGTCAAAAGAGAAATTTTCGTCGTTTGTGGATCACTCGGATAAACGCAGTAATTTGCGAAAGAGGAGTATCCTATAGTTATAGTAGATTAATACACGATCTGTACAAGAGACAGTTGCTTCTTAATCGTAA